AGCACTATTTCTGCATCCCCCTGACCAAATCCACCCACATTAGGATTACTCGTTAATGGTTGATCAAGTTTGATAGATTCACCCTCTGAAACAAGAAGTTCTGGTCCTGGCGGTATAATATCAATCACTTCCCGTCCATCCGATGCATCCCCTATCGTTATTTCGTATCCACCTTTTTCTTTTCGTATAATTTTATTTACTATACCAGTTGCTGTAGCATTATAAACATTATTATTACTCTTGCTCCCGTCGGGATAAATCTGACCCCTTCCCCTATTCCCGCCTACGTATATAGGATATTTTAAGAAGTGAACATCTCTCTTAGTAGCGGGATCTGGAGAAAGAATAGGAAAGGTAATTTCACTATATTTCTTCCCAGGAACGGGGCCTACCACAAGAATATTTTTTTTTGTGGGACGATAACTTTGAAAAGACAAATTACCTATCTTTTCTTTAATCTCGGGCGAAATACGATCAGGAGGGGCCAATTCAAAACCCTCTGGTAAAATCAGAACAGCACCTACATTCAAAGCCCCTTTTTTACCATTAGCAAGAACTTGTTTAACTTGCATATCATAAGGAATTCGAACAACTGCTTCAAATACAGTATCGGGAAGTACCGCTTGTGGAACCTCAATATCTACAGGCTTATTAGCTAAATGGCAATTAGCACATACAATCCGCCCGGTAGCTTCTCTCGGATTTTCATAACCCTGTTGAGCAAAAATGGGATATGCATTTGAAATGGGTGCTCGAGTGATTATATATATCATGAGCAATACGGAAATGGATCGGGTAATTTCTTCCTTTATCCAAGAAAAAGCATTTCTAGTTTGCATGGTCCAATCATTCATCCTGAAAATTTCTACAATAAGATTAGGTAGGTTACTGGCATAGTTCCCTCTCCATTATTCTGCTATTTACTCAAATGATTTTCCTAGAATATAGGAAGAATACGAGTAGAACGAAAAAGAATAAGTCAATTTTTTAATGTTTAGCTTTTAGATACAAAAAAAAAACAAATTTTATAATAGGATCAGTGGATCTTTTTTTTCAGTCATTCATTGAATGATAAATCACTACAAGTGACGGAGATACACGATTTAAATAACGGAAAATCCAGTATTTTAAAATTGTATCTAAAATGACTGGAAAAGTGGAAACAAGACCAGATAGAATTTGATCATTCTGAGTAAATCCAAAATCTTTATAGACAGACCCAATCATGAGTTCCCAACCATGAGTTGAATGGAATCCTATACATAAATCAGTTAATAAAAGGATAGAAAAAGCTTTTATTGTATCACTTAAGTTATATAGAAATTCTTGAACCCAAGAGTTAAGAATAATGAGTTCTTGATTACCCCTAATAGAATAACCACTTAGAATAAGGAAACATATTATATTTGTACAGAAATTAAAAATCGTATGGGTACGGTCTTGGTTGTTCGTCTCGATCAATTGGATGGTTTCTTTGTAGATTTCCATATGAAGATTTTGTAAATGTGTTTCCGGGTATTCCTTTAGCATTTCATCCAAGAGGAACAGTTCCTCGAACTCTATCAATTTCTTTAAAATCGTTTTTTCTTGAATAATATTCAAGAAAATTTCGGATTGTTTCGTATTCCACCAATTAGTAATCCAAGATTCCAGACTTTTCTTAAATGTAAAAGAGATGCACCAGGGGAAAAAGACTATCGATGTAAGACATAGAAGGGTAATGAATGCTTTCTTTTTTGCCATTTTTCGTCTTTAATGAACTCAGTTTCATCTGATTTGTCAACTATATAGAATAATAATTTTTCTATCAAGGATAAGTTCTATTACAAGTAAATACAAGTAATAGAGCCTAGCCTATGTATCAATTTCTAATTTTGTTTAATCTAAATTGAGAATCGATTCTCGCTTTTTTTATTTGTAATTCGGAATTTTGTTTTTTCCTTTAAATTTGGAAATAAAGAATACAAAATAATACAGAAATCAAAAAATAAATGCTTTCTTAGAGAAAGCATTTATTTTTTTGATACAACGATTTCCATTGGTACACTCAAGAATATGGAACGATTTCCATTGGTACACTCAAGAATCTCGACAAGTCCCAAGCTTTTTGTATAACGTTGCGTGGAGTCCTATCATAATAATCATCAACAGGAGTCAAAGGAATGGTCCCTTGTTCTCTTGTTTGCATATAAAGGACACCACTACTGGGTTCTGGGTTAGGGTTAGCTTCTAGTATGAGGGACTGAATATCTTCCATACGAACTCGGAGAAAAATACGACGATATGTTCCAGGAAATCCGTAACGAAAAAAACACACCATTCTCTTTTTTTTATCGAAAAAATTATAACCACTTCCCACATTCCAAAAAATTAGAAGCCACCAATGTAAACTTAGAAAGAGACCTGCGATTCCATAGAAAGTCAGGGTGACCCCTTGTGGCAAAAAAGGAACTACAAATTCAGATGAAATCAAATAGAAAAAATGTCTACCATAATAACTGGAAACTGAAATATATAACACCCCTAATGAACCTAAAAGAGTGAAAGAAGCCCAGAAGAACTGGATTGGTTTTCGGGACCCCGGTACAATGTCAAGCCATGCGTCTTGTGAACGACAACCATGTTTTTCTGATCCCCAACTAATGAATTTTGGAACATTAACCAATAAAGCAGACATTACAATTAAGGCAAGGCCCACTAAAAACACATAAACGTTTATCATAAAATGGGGTACCTCAATTTCATATTTGTACCTGTTATATTTTTTTTACTGTTATATTAATATTTTAGTTGTTATATTAAATCCTCCTTATCTTATTAAGGTAATATTAATAGTAGTACTTTTGCCCGTATCTAAAAAATCTTGTTTTTTTGAACATGAAGAAATAAAGAAGCCATTGCAACTGCCGGAAATACTAGGCCCACTAAAGGAACAAAAAGGGAAGGTAAGTTTATCATAAAATGGGGTACCTCAATTTCGTATTTGTACCTGTTATGTTATTTTTTGTTGATTGTTATATTTATATATATATTTTGATTTTTCTTATATTAAAGATAGTCTATAATCACTAGAATTCATATAGACTTATACTAAGTCTATTTTAAAAATTATACTAAGTATATCTAAATGAATAGAGATGAATAGATAGATATATCTATTATATATGGAGTATACATAATTAAGTATATAATATCCATAATACATAATTAAGTATATAATATAATAAATCGATAATCAAAGAAAAAAATGAATAAGATAAGAATCGAAAAATACTAAGAATAAGAAAAACATTTATTATTCTTAGTATTTTTCGATTCTTATCTTATTACTGTGTGTTCTAAAATGAAATTAGAGTCTGAATTATTGTTCAGTTTCAGTCAAAGGAAAGATACCATGGAAATGGTATAACTCACTTAAAACCTCTTTTAAAGAATTACGTGGTACGATTGAATCAAATGCGCCCTTTTCGAATAAAAATTCAGCCGTTTGTACACCTTCGGGCACTTCGATCTTCAACGTTTCTTCAATTACTCTTTTACCTGCAAATGCTATGTAAGCATTGGGTTCGGCAATAACGACATCCCCCAACATTCCAAAACTAGCTGTTATCCCCCCAGTAGTAGGAGATGTAAGTATCGTTATATAGAATAACTTTTTATTGATTTGATAATTATATAAAGCAGAAGAAATTTTAGCCATTTGCATTAAGCTCAAACTTCCTTCTTGCATACGCGCTCCTCCAGACGCACATACTATAATAAGAGGTAAAAGTTGATCGGTAGCATATTCGATCAACCGAGTTATTTTCTCACCCACTACGGATCCCATACTACCCCCCATAAACTCAAAATCCATAATACCAATTGCTACAGGAATACCATTTAGTTCACCTGTGCCTGTTTGAACCGCCTCCAGTAATCCGGTATTGTCTTGATTAGAATCAAGACGATTTGGATAATCATCATTTTCAGAAGGTTCGTCTTCGTCTTCGTCTTCTGAACTATTTTCAGAAGGTTCGTCTTCGTCTTCGTCTTCCAAACTATTTGGATAATCATCATTTTCAGAAGGTTCGTCTTCCGAACTATTTGGATAATCATCATTTTCAGAAGAATCAAGACTTTTTTCAGAATTAAATTCAATGGGATCTATAGAGACCATGTCTTCATCCATAGGATTCCAAGTACCTGGATCAATTAAAAGGTCGATTCGATCTGAACTGCTCATTTTTAAATGAGCATCGCAATATTCGCAAATATTCATTTTTGCTTTAAAATATTTCTTATAATTCATTCCATAACACTCGTCGCACATAACCCACAAATGCGAAAAATCGGTTGGATATATATCCGTACTCTTCATTTCACTATCCTTTTGGACCTTGTCGTTTTCGGTTTCCAAAACAGAACTATCCTTTTGGACCTTGTCGTTTTCGGTTTCGGTTTCGGTTTCGGTTTCCAAAACAGAACTATCCTTTTGGACCTTGTCGGTTTCATTGTTATTGTCGTTTTCGGTTTCTAAAACAGAACTACTATCTTTGTGGAACTTTTCCTTTTGATTGTTATCGTTTTCGGTTCCCAAAACAGAACTATCTTTGTGGAACTTTTCCTTTTGATTGATATTGTCGTTTTCGGTTCCCAAAACAGAACTATCCTTTTGAACCTTATCATCCTCATTTGTACTATAAATTTCCATTTCCCTATCCTTTTGCAGCTTATCCCAATCCCAATCTTTGTCACAGTCCCAATCCTTGTCTTTGTCCTTGTCGCAATCGCAATCCCAATCCCTGGCTCTGTCAGAATCCCAATCGCAATCGCAATCCTTGGCCTTGTCATTATAACTCTTATCAAAAAACAAAAAGTTAATAAAATTAATATCGATACCAAATTTATAATTAAAATATTGTTGAATATATTCATGAATGATAGTAGTCGGCCAATTATAAAATATATTATACCATCTATCAATGATATAATCCCATACATATCTGTAACCATAATCGATGATATAACCAAGACTATAAGCACGCGTTTTTTGTTTTTCCATACAGAACAGATTTTTTTCTCCCATTTACAAGATAATGAATGAATAGTCATTTAAAATACAATACATGAAGATTCAGTTCATTATTATTATTTTTTTTTTTTTTTTCAATAATAATTTTTTTATTATAAACAAATCCCATATCATATCATTAATAGATATGATATGGGATTATCATATCATTAATATTAATGATATGATCTGGGACGGAAGGATTCGAACCTTCGAAATAACGGGACCAAAACCCGCTGCCTTACCACTTGGCCACGCCCCATTTTTGATTCGACAATAATAAATAGTAGTACTATTATGGGTTGTTCGTCAATAGAATAAATTAAATTGTTACTAGAATTTGGATATGCATAAATATCGAATTAAACTGAATTTATTGATCATTACATAGAATTCAATTAAGATATTGTATGAATATATGATTTCTTCTATATTTTGATTTCAGAATGAAACTGTTTTGAACTGGATAAGTTCAAATCAAAAAGGGATTGGGGGTATGATCTTATTTATATTCCATTATTTTCCATTTTTTCTTTTCAAATTATTTCTTTTCTTTTTCTATATTTATAAATCAAAATTGATTTTTTCTTTTCTATTTCATTTTAATATAAGAATATAATATAATAAATAAAAATTTTAATAATAAATCAAATTATATACAAATTAGATATATAATATCATATATATAATAACATAATATAAAAAAATACAATTTATTTTCGTAAAGAACAACATTTTTGTTATGCTTAATATCTTTAGCTTGGTCTGTATTTGTATTGACTCTGCCCTTTATTCAAGTAGTTTTTTCTTGGCAAAATTACCCGAAGCCTACGCTTTTTTGAATCCAATTGTAGATTTTATGCCAGTAATACCCTTACTCTTTTTTCTCTTAGCTTTTGTTTGGCAAGCTGCTGTAAGTTTTCGATAAGATCTTTAATTTGAATAATGTCCGAAAAAAAATTAAGAATTTATTCGAAAATAAAAATGATAACATTTTTAAAGATCAGATAAGTTTTACAGCGTGAATCCTTGATTCCAAATATTAAAATTTATTGTGGTAATATAAAGACTCAATTCTTACTACAAATAAATTTCCTAAGTTTTTTTTTTTGAAATTACTTCATTTCTTATAAACTTAGGATCAAAGGAAACATAATATGAAATAGAAGAGAATCTATTCTCTTTCTCTGTCGTTTTTTTTTTTTTTATTATCTTGGAGATTTTGTAATGCTTACTCTAAAACTATTTGTTTACACGATAGTGATATTCTTTGTTTCTCTTTTCATCTTCGGATTCCTATCTAATGATCCAGGACGTAATCCTGGACGTGAAGAATAAGAAAATCTTTTTTGTTTTGCTTACTTGTGCTGGATTTTGAAATATTTTTTGTTTTTTTATTTATTTTACATCTTTAACTAGTAAAAAAAATTAAACAAAGAGGGAAGAAAAAAAAAAAGAAACTCCATAATTTCAAAAGAAAAAATACCAAATCATCAATAAACGGAAAGAGAGGGATTCGAACCCTCGGTACAAAAATTCGTACAACGGATTAGCAATCCGCCGCTTTAGTCCACTCAGCCATCTCTCCCCCAATTCAAAAAAAAAAAAAGAATTATTATGCTTATGATACATCGCATAAACAAAAAGAACAAAGAGTAGGGCTCGAAAAAAGCCTTCTTTATATCTTATTTGATATTGATTGATAGTCATTTGATATATCTTATCTGTCTTTTTTTTTTCTATTTATTATATATAAATAAAGAGAGAATTATTTTATTGATTTTTTATACCTTCAACAAAAAGAAAATCCAAAAATAAGATTCGCCCCCTTTTCTAAATTTCATTAGGGGGCCCCTTTACGAAACACGTCAACACTCTAATTATCGTAAAATTATGCACCTATTGCATAATTAGGACGGATTCCCTTGTTCGACAAAAGATCCTTTTATATACAATAATGGTATTGTAGCGGGTATAGTTTAGTGGTAAAAGTGCGATTCGTTCTATGGATCCCTTAATAGTTAAGGGGTCCCTTGCGTGATTCATATCACGATCAAAAACTTTATTTCTTACTTAAAGGGATTTAATCCTTTATACCTCTCAACGAACGATTCGAGGAATAATATACATTATCGTAATTTGTATCCAATTTAGATACTAATTAGAATTGATTCTAAAATTATGAAACATAAGTTTTTGCAATTGGATCCAGAATCCAAATTTTTGAATATGAGTAAAGGATCCAGGGAGAATGATATAGAAAATTTGTTTCCAATCGTAACTAAATCTTCCATTTTTTTTATTATTTGTTTTGTATAGGAGAAATTGAAGCAAAATAGCTATTAAACGATTTTTTTAGTTTACTAGAAACATCAACCTATTTATTAAGCTCGACGGAAATTTTTTTCTTTTCCTAAAGATTCTCTCAAATAGAAATAGAGAACGAA